TTACCAGCTGTTCATTTTTAAACCATTTCGGTACTACCGTAGTGGTAGAAAGAGTACCATGTTGCGCCTGGACTTCAAACAGTTTAGCTTTAACCATGTTAGTTAATCTTCTCACATTATTGGTTGATAGAGAATCAAATTTACCAACGAGTCACGAAATGCTATGGTTCTTACATATGATTTCTTAATTTACTCAGAAGTAATTCGTCGAGATCGTGCACCTTTTTTCCTATTTATCCTATTAAAAATAAATAAAAGAACATAAATAAAGTACAGTCGGTTGGAGCCAACCTATTCTTGAAATACACAACTCGCACACACTCCCTTTCCAAAATAAATCAATACACCAAGCACTACACTTAGATTTATTGGATTTGTTGCTAAAATATCGGTATTAAACCCGAAACTCCCGGCGGATGGCCAGTGGCCCAAGGAAACGAAAGAATCGGTTACATTTTTCATATGCTCTCCTCTTATAGATAAGACTAACAAAGAACAGAGTTCTTTTTGTATCACTTCGCGCACCGCCCTTCTTGATCTATTTTTTTTTTTTTTTAATAGGAATAGATAAAATCTATTAATTTATTTAAAAATTTCTTATTTCTTAATTTTTTTTCCAATAGATACTTATTAGGGCAGTAGGGTAGTCCTAATTAGGTTAGGTCCTAGGTCTCATGTCAATTGCGAAATATCTCATTTGTTGAAACGCTTCCTAAAAGTTAAAAGAGTTTCTGTTGTACTAAGGACGGGAAGGAAGAAAGCGAATGAATCCGCTAATTCCTCATCTCAAATCAGTCCTTCCCGGGGGTATTGTCTCAACAAATAAATAATTGTAGGAGTAAAGTGTTGATATAATTCGAAGAAGCAAACGGCAAGTTCGAATTAACGAAAAAAAAAGTACGTTACGTATTTTTTCACATTTTTCTAGGATTAAATTAAACAAAAGGATTCGCAAATAAAAGTGCTAATGCCACGACTAGTCCGTAAATTGTTAAAGCTTCCATAAAAGCTAGACTAAGTAATAAAGTACCTCGTATTTTACCCTCCGCTTCTGGTTGTCTCGCAATACCTTCTACAGCTTGGCCCGCAGCAGTACCTTGACCAACTCCAGGTCCAATAGAAGCAAGCCCTACGGCCAATCCAGCAGCAATAACGGAAGCGGCAGAAATCAGTGGATTCATGGTAAGTTCCTCGCACCAAAAAATAAAAAGAAAAGAAATGGTTAATGATACAATCAACCAATTAATTATTACTTATTTTTTTATCACTAAGATCTATCGGGTCGAAGTAACTAAAAACTCCGAATTGGAATAATAATATTACTGAATCGTCAGAACTACTTCGATATCTCCTTTTTAGTTTCTACCCATGATGGAGTTTTTTTGTAAATCCATATGCATATGGTTCTAGTTATTGCATTTCCTTGTTTCGAACCATTTTTTTTTTTTCAATTTTTCGTTCTTTACTATTCGATATCCTTGAGTTCATCTGTTTTTTCATTCAATCCACAATAACAGACGAAAAGGAAGAGAATTATATTGGAATCCATCTAGTCTGGAAATAATATATATATATATATATATAGGAAAATAATCCCTATATAACTATTGAATATATAATATCACATATACATTTTTTCTTCCATAACGTAAACCAACCGTATTTCATATTGAATCGGATTCTAGAATCATTCTTCAAAACATACACAGAGTATGGGGACTTATGGACATTAATAACATTAATATAAGTAGTTTGACCTACCTAATCCATCTTTTTTTTTACAATTCTGTAGTCTATTTTTTTCTTCCTACGACTCTAGATCGTATATACATACGTATTTGTATCTATTATGTTCCACAACCAAGTGGATTATCTTGAACCGTGCATGAATTGGGATAAGCTTAAAAAAGACTATTTCGAAAGCTAGTCAATGATGACCCTCCATGGATTCACCTATATAAGCCGCAGCTAAAGTTGCAAAAATAAGAGCTTGAATACCACTTGTAAATAATCCAAGAAACATGACAGGTATAGGAACTACTAAAGGTACTAAAGAAACAAGAACAACAACTACTAATTCATCAGCCAATATATTCCCGAAAAGTCGAAAACTAAGAGATAAAGGTTTTGTGAAATCTTCTAAGATGTTAATTGGTAAAAGTATTGGGGTTGGTTGAATGTATTTCCCAAAATAACCCAATCCTTTTTTGGTAAGACCCGCATAAAAATATGCCACTGATGTGGGTAAAGCTAAAGCAACAGTAGTATTTATATCATTCGTAGGCGCAGCTAACTCCCCATGAGGTAACTGTATGATTTTCCAAGGTAAAAGAGCACCTGACCAGTTAGAAACAAAAATAAATAAGAACATAGTTCCAATAAAGGGAACCCAAGGACCATATTCTTCTCCAATCTGAGTTTTACTCAAATCTCGAATAAATTCAAGGACATATTCGAAGAAATTCTGACCGTCAGTCGGAATGGTTTGTGGATTCCGAACAGCTATGATGACAGAACCTAATAAGATAGCAATTACGACCCAAGAAGTGATAAGTACTTGGGCATGGATTTGTAAACCCCCTATTTGCCAATATAAATGTTGGCCTACTTCTACACCCGATATATCGTATAACCCTTTGAGTGTTTTAATGGAAAATGATATAACATTCATATTGTCCTCTGACATAAATCGAACTTAAAAAAAAGGAATTATTTTGATTCAACCATCTCTTTTCTTTCTCAACTCACCTACTTTAATCATTAATCATATATTTTAAATACCAAGAAATCACATAACATAATATCAATATCCCCAGTCCAGTACTTTTTATCTCTTTTAAAAATTTAGGAATAGTAACCGATCCGATAAATCTATGAAGTTCCAAAATGATTAACTAATCTTATGATTCTTAATCATAATCAACGATTTCTTATATAGCTAGAACGACCCTCACAAATTGCAGATACTAATTTGTTAAGAATCAATCGGATTGAAGCTATAGCGTCATCGTTGGCTGGAATCGAAATATCCGCGAGATCTGGTTCACAATTTGTATCGATTAAACAAATTGTTGGAATCCCCAAAATGGCACATTCTCGAAGAGCCGTATATTCTTTTTGCTGATCAATGATGATTACAATATCAGGCAACCCCGTCATATATTTGATTCCACCCAGATATGTTTGCAGGGTAGATAATTTTCTCTTCAATATTGCTGCATCTCTTTTGGGTAGACGGTTGAGTTTACCCATCTTTTGTTCTGCTCTTAAGTCCCTGAACTTATGAAGTCTCGTTTCCGTAGTGGACCAATTCGTTAACATACCACCGAGCCATTTTTTATTAACATAATGACACCGAGCCCTTATTGCAGCTGATGCTACTAAATCCGCTGTTTTATTTTTGGTACCAACGATTAAGAAGTTTTTTCCCCTACTTGCTGCATCAAAAATTAAATCACAGGCTTCTAATAAAAAACGAGCAGTTCTAGTAAGATTTGTAATATGAATACCTTTACGTTTTGCAGAGATGTAAGGGGCCATTCTAGGATTCCATTTCTTAGTACCATGACCAAAATGAACTCCCGCTTCCACCATCTCTTCCAAACTGATGTTCCAATATCTTCTTGTTGTCATTTTTCCTCACACTTTCTCTTTATTGTTGTTTTTTTTTTTTTTTACAAAGAGACGAGGTACCTGAAAAAAAAAATAATTGTTCCGATGGAACCTTCTACCGGGAATTGACCGTTGATACACGGTCCAAACCATTAATTTCTTTTAATTACTTATTTGATTTATTACCAATCAATAATCGGACCAGATAGTTAAAGTGAAAAGAATGAATCTCCTCTTAGGAATCATTAAATCGTGTAAATGATTGTTCTGATGTCTCATAGAAATTGTTTGGGACGCAAGAACAAAATAATCCTCTATGGTGCAACAAAATATCTCTCATCTCCAACTCGAATAGAGTATTTTTTTTTATTTCCAAATGAATGTTCTTGTCTTGCCTTGAACGGTGCACTAATTTTTTGAATCCAGTACCAACCGGTATAATCCCCCCCAGAACAACGTTCTCTTTTAGGCCTTTCAACCAATCAATACGACCTCGTAGAGCAGCTTTTGCTAAAACTCGAGCGGTTTCTTGAAAACTCGCTTCGGATATGAAACTTTGAGTATTCAGAGATGCCCTCGTTATTCCCAACAAGATTGCCCGATAATGGATCGCTTCGTCCAAAGCGCGCCCCGCTCGTTCTGCTCGCAATAATCCGATTAATTCTCCGGGTGAAAAAACATTAGACATTCCATCTTCAGAAACCAACACTTTTGATGTTACTTGACGTACAATAATCTCTATATGTCTATTATGGATCTGTACCCCCTGGGATCGATAAACCTTTTGGATCTTATTAACCAAAGAGATACGACTTTGGGCTATGCTTAGCTCAGCTCCAATCAAGAATCCCCAAGGGATTCCAAGAATTCGTGGTATACGTCCGTTCCAACCTTCAACTCTCTTTTTGAGGTTCATAGATATTGAATCAATCGAACGCACTTCTAATACTTGTTCCACTTTTGGAAGACCCTGCGTTATGTCGCCGGATCTCGATTTTTCATATATAAATGTAACTAATGTATCTCCTTCATAAAAGATTTCTCCATAATGGCCATGAACAGTTGCTCCCGGAGTGGCCAAATAGGGCTTAGCTGATCTTATAACTAAGGAGTCAAGATGAACAATTAGAATTTGACCAGCTTTTTTTATGTGTGGCCCGTATTTGAATAGACATACATTTTCACAAATAAGTTGTCCAAGGCTAATTATTGTGGATATCTCCCCGCAATAATCGCGCTGGAAAAAGCACCAATTCAAATGGAATGGATTCAAAATGATGTTACTGCACGGATCAGGATTATAAATCCTCCTATTTTCATCCATTAAACAGTATTTAAGTACTTGAAGTACTTGGAAAGCCTGTTTAAAATTGTCAAGTAGTAAATATTTCTTTAACAAGATCAGATTATGAGTTATTAAATGGTAAGATGAATAAAAATTCGCTATTTTAGGTACAATAGTACCTAGGGGACCCAACAAATCCCTAATTGGAATTATGGGATCCGATTCTTTTGTCACATTGTTATATTTCGAACCATGGAATGGACCAATTTGAGAGCAATTAGATGATGACAAAATCATCAAAGATTGGCATTCCTTATTTCGATTCAACAACGTACCAATACCAATAGTTCCTTGATGTTGGGTAAGTGATTGAATCTTCGATTTTGAATAAAAAGGATTAATATTGGTGCGATCTAATCCATTAACAGGAATCAATCCTGAACCTGATGTATCCTTCCTTTTTCCGGTATAGGAAATAGTGGACTTGACTAACTCAATTCTTATGAAATCACGAATTAGATCATAAGCCCTTACCTCAACAAAAGAAGTATGAACCTCAGAACCATTTCGTTCTTGGTTCCAATTCAATACTAAGCAAGTCCGAACTAATTGAATACTTGTGCGATAAAGTCCTCTAATTGATTTGCCATTTCCATAAAGGATATAATTGACAACTCTAAGTTGGACATTATCCTTTTCCCACAAGAGATCCTGAGGGAAAAGTGTTGCTAAATTTATCCCATCAGCCATTTCATATGTGACTACGGGCCGAACCGAAACAAAATATTTTTTCTTGGTGGGTGTGATCCGTTGGGCATAGATCCAATTTTTCCATTTTTTTGATTCCTTAGAATTTTTTTTTTCCGTTCCTGGTGGTATCAAGATGCCGCTGTGCCTGGATATCTTATCTGTCTCTCCAGGAAAATAGATATCCCCAGAAAAGATTTTCAGTTCAATACTTTTTTTTTTTCTCTCCACTCGGACTAATCCACCTACTCGGCTTCTTGTATTTAAAGCAAGGCGCGTATCTACTCCAATGATACTATTGTTCCGGACCATTATGGACGAAGATCCAAGTAAGATATGCACTTCCTCGGGAATGAAAAAAAACCGATCCACTTTCATTTGGTATTTCGTACGAAATTCTTTTGCTCCTCGATACTCAATCAAATCCTCTTTTTTTATGATTGAATCTACCTCTATGGTCCCGTATTTTGTAATTCCTGAATTGCTTCTTCTGTATCGTGGATCATCGAAATAAGCAAAAATACTATTTCTACGTAATATACCATTTATAGGTATTTCAATCGAAATACCAAAACAGGGTATTAGTTCTTTCTCTCGTTCTTGATCATATTGTAATGGGATGATGAATCTATTTCTTCGCCTTTTCGCCAAGAAATCAGAATTCTCTTGAAGAGTAGAGGGGTATATGAAATTCCAATGGCCGTTGGATATGATTCGATCAGGTCTTGAATATTCCAGAATTTCCCTATCTTTTTTACCAGAAGTATCCAATAATTTCTGCCTTACTCGATTATTAGTCATTGAGAAGTCAGAGATATATCTTTCTTCGACAGAAAAAGAATGAACATTCATTTGATCTTGATCCTTGTGGAGCGAAAAAGACACTATACTAGATCTGCGCGGACCCCCTGATAATATCCATAAATAACTTGTTTTTGGTAATAGATGAACATTACCATACGTATATTCAGGTGCGTGGTAGACATCGGTACTCCAGTGCATTTCTCCCTCTGATTCAGAATAAATATGTTTTCGTACTCTCTCTTTAAAATGAAAAGTGGACGTTACGGCACGAATCTCCGCAATCACTTGTTCTGATTCTACGTATTGATCATTTTGAACTAAAATCAAACTTTTTGGTGGAATATTCACATTATGTATAATATCCCGACTCTCAATAGTTACATACAAGTCCATAGAACATAAAAAAGCGGGATGCCCATGACGGGTACGTGTGGGATGAACTAAATCCTCATTAAATTTGACTTTTCCATTGGAAGGAGCTCGTACATGTTCGGCAGTACCGCCTGTGAATACTCCACCGGTATGAAAAGTTCTTAATGTTAGTTGAGTCCCGGGTTCCCCAATTGATTGACCCGCAATAATACCTACGGCTTCCCCCAATTCGACCAGGTCGCCATGAGTAGGACTCCGACCATAACATAATTGACAGATCCAAGACGTACTCCTGCAAGTAAAGGGGGTTCGAATATATATTGGTTGTACTCGAAAGGTTATGAGTCGATTGACAAGTCCAATCCCAATATCTTGATTTCGAGTTGCAATGCATCGTAGATCTATATATATATCGTCTGCTAATACACGACCAATTAGCGCTTGGACAAAAATTTTTTCCGTCACCCCCTTTCTAGGACTCACGGAAATACCTCGGATAGTACCACAATCCGTTCTACGTACAATAATGTGCTGAACCACTTCAACAAGTCTACGCGTGAGGTATCCAGCATCTGATGTTCGTACAGCAGTATCGACAACTCCTTTGCGGGCTCCATAGCAGGAAATTATATATTCTGTCAAAGAAAGTCCTTCGCGTAAATTACTTTGAATGGGTAAAT